TCTACATAGCAGTTCCAATGCTACGCCTTGAACCACTCGGCCATCTCTCCTCCACAACGATTATGACCGAGAACTCGCGTGAATAGCGAGTTGTTCAAATTCGATTGTTAGATGGGTACGGACAATCGAATCCATTCTAACTAGAAAAATAGAAACTCTTTCAGCAAATAAAAAATTCTTCCTTTGAGTCTGGGGAAAAAGAGAATTTTTTTGTTTGTGAAAAACTTTTAAAAACAATAAAAGTATATATCTTGTTTGCAAAAATGACGCTACTATTTTTTCTGATATTTCTGCCTGATTTAATCAATGAATTGGAACGAATCAACGGATCGGTCTATTTTTTTTTTTTTTTTTAATGCGTCTGCTTTTATGTTATTTTGTACTGTACAATTCCTTTGTTTGTGGGATCATTTTCTCACAAGAGGTAATGAAACGAATTATAGAATGGATTTTTACCTATGCCTAGATCGCGGATAAATGGAAATTTTATTGATAAGACTTTTTCAATTGTAGCCAATATATTATTACGAATAATTCCGACAACTTCAGGAGAAAAAGAGGCATTTAGCTATTACAGAGATGGTGCGATTTGATTATTTTTTATTTACCGCTTTCGGTCTTAGGAGAAAGAAAGACGATTCGGGATAGAAAAGAACGAAAAAAAATTATTGAAAAAATCTACGCTTGTTGAAGGTGAAGTTTATAGATAAAACCATTCCTTCTGTCGTGTATCCCCGATTAATGCAGCCTCAGATGCTTCAATTGTCGATTCTAGTATTGAGCGAAAGGTTACACCTATGGGTTCTGTATTGCAAGTCAACCCTACTACACCAGTACCAACAGGCGGCATAGGGGAAGAGGCGCTACGTCTAGGAATCAGCAACACGAAAACTTTGTTATAAACTGCCCCTTTTCCTTATCGGGATCGGGACTAAGAAGAATGGTTGGGATAACAAACATCCATCTCGTTCGTACTGTGGATACCCTTATAACCATCGAAGACTGTTGAAGTGATTAATTCCTGGAAATTAAGGGGCGTTGAGAACAAAGAAATTGTTGGAGTTTACAGTTTGATCTAGTACCAGTACCAACACGCGTGATATTAAGAATAAGAAAAAGCTTTTGCAGGAAGGTTGGCTAGAGATTTCTTGTAAAAACATTAGCCCCACTCAGTTCATAATGAGAATATTTCAATCTTTTTTGATTCCATGTATTATTCTATTCTCATTATGCACATAAGGGAGGAGCCGTATGAGATTTTCATCTCATGTACGGTTCTGAAACGGAGAATTCTTTGAATCGAATGACGACCGTAACGGATGTCAGCTCAATCCGAAGGCAATTATGCGGAAGCTTTACAGAATTATTATGAAGCTATGCGACTAGAAATTGATCCCTACGATCGAAGCTATATACTCTATAACATAGGCCTTATCCACACAAGTAACGGAGAACATACAAAAGCTTTAGAATATTATTTTCGGGCACTCGAACGAAATCCATTCTTACCACAAGCTTTGAATAATATGGCTGTGATCTGTCATTACGTGCGACTATCTCTACTATAGAAAGAAAAAAGGAAAAGAAAAAAAAGGGGGAGGGGAAGAAAGAGCAAATACACTAATAAATACTAGAAAAAAAAAATAGGCTTTCTACATATGCATCGTGCAAAAAACGATTTTTATCAGCTGTAGCAAAGAAAGAAACCTCATAGAAGTCGAAATATGAAGAAATCGATATGCCTAGATAGTTTATTCTATGGATAAAGGATCTAATTGATAGAGGAAGCACCGTAAAGACCAATTCGCGAGGTTTTGGGCCGATGCCGATCCAATAAGAACTGCTTATTTATGTCATGATATGAGATAAAAGTAAGGAATCCACTTATGTAATAAAGTCGATCCCCTAAGGTATTAAGCAGCGGTGTAGCATCAGATCCCAAAGACAGTAAGTCTTTTCTTTCTTAGGAAGAAAGGTCTTTTTCAAAGATTCTATATCAATTTTTATATGAAACCGAGATAGATACCTTTCAGAAAATTATAACTATAGTGGAAATGCTTCTATGTTATTCTTCTGACGGTGGGAGAAAAGATAAAATGAAAGCAAAGCTGATTATTAATTTAATCAAAAATCAAGTTTGAAACTCATGCTCATGGAATTAACCTCTTTTGGTTAACCCGCGAAAAAAAGAATAAAGATCGATCTATGAGAAATCGAATTCAATTCGCTATACTAGATTCAAAAACCCGGGACACCAAAAGAATTGATTGTACGAGCCGTATGAGGCGGGAAACTCTCAAGTACGGTTCTAAGGAAAGGAGTTGACCCACCTATTCCGACCGGGGAGAACAGGCCGTTCGGCAGGGAGATTCTGAAATTGCGGAGGCTTGGTTCAACCAAGCCGCCGAGTATTGGAAACAAGCTATTGCGCTTACTCCTGGTAATTATATTCAAGCGCAGAATTGGTTGAAGATCACGGGGCGTTTCGAATAAGAAACTC